CCAAAATGCTTCACTTTGTATTGAAAAGCTAGAATTTAGTGATTCTTGTAAATCTAATTCATTGAAATTCCATCTAGTAAAACGGAAGAATTATAAATCTCCAAAATAATAGATAGGAATACCGCAAATAGAGCCATTGCGACACCCATCAAAGGAGTAGTCCCCCACCCTGGAGCTACTTTACCATATTCCGAATTCAATGGTTTCAATAAATCCCCTACAATAGTTCGTCTTGGACCAGATCTAGAACTCCCCTCAACGCTTTGTGTAGCCATAAATCCTTTTTTGTATTAACTGAGATCTGTTGACTTTGTATACCATTCTGTTGTAAATAAATGATCTTATCATAGATCCATTGTGGTCTGGAAATTATTATTTTTTTATTATTATATAATAATGGAAACAGCAACCCTAGTCGCCATCTCTATATCTGGTTTACTTGTAAGTTTTACGGGGTATGCCTTATATACTGCTTTTGGGCAACCCTCTCAACAACTAAGAGATCCATTCGAGGAACACGGGGACTAGTTGAAGTAATGAGCCCCCCAATCTTGGGAGGCTCATTACTTCAATTAAGATAATGAAAAATCATTTCACCTTTTTAGTTGGAACTTTAGGCGGTTCTCGAAAAAAGATAGCGAAAAAAATTATTCCTAGAGTTGATACTAAGAGGAATGTATAAACTAATGCTTCCATAGATTCAATCGTGGTTTACAATTATAGCTTCCATATCTGTTTATTTAGAGCGTTCCCGGATAAAAAAAGAGCAAGAGTCAAGACAAAGAAAAGGCGGGGATTCAAATCAAGATGTCCCCAGTACCCTATGTCAAAGTCAAATTACAAAAAGAAAATAGAGACGAAAAATCAGAGATTAATGTTGTATCAAACTACTTGTCTTTTTGTAGTTGGATCTCCAAGTTTTTGGAATGCTCCAAATTCCACCTGAGCGTCTAAATCTGGATCAATACCAGCAAAAACATCTCTGAACAAGGTTCGAGAGCCATGCCAAATGTGTCCGAAGAAGAAGAGCAAGGCAAACGAAGCATGTCCAAAAGTAAACCAACCCCTTGGACTGCTACGAAAAACACCATCGGATTTCAAAGTAGCACGATCTAATTCAAAAATTTCACCCAATTGTGCGCGTCTAGCATATTTTTTCACAGTAGCAGGATCGCTATAACTGACCCCATTTAGTTCACCACCATAGAACTCAACAGTTACACCTACTTGTTCAACACTATACTTCGATTCTGCCCTTCGAAAAGGAACATCGGCTCTAACAATTCCGTCTCCATCTACTAAAACAACCGGAAATGTTTCAAAAAAAGTAGGCATACGACGTACAAAAAGCTCACGCCCTTCTTTATCTCTAAATAGAGGATGTCCTAACCACCCAATAGCTATTCCATCCCCGTTGTCCATTGAGCCTGCTCTGAACAATCCACCCTTTGCGGGATTATTTCCGATGTAATCATAAAAAGCTAATTTTTCAGGAATTTTAGACCAAGCTTCGGATAAGCTTTGATTTTCAGCCATCCCAGTATCAACTCTTCGATATATTTCTTGCTGGAAGTATCCTTGATCCCATTGATAACGAGTGGGACCAAATAATTCAATGGGGGTAGTTGCTGAACCATACCACATAGTTCCAGCAACAACAAAAGCTGCAAAAAAGACAGCAGCGATACTACTGGAAAGCACGGTTTCAATATTTCCCATACGTAATCCTTTGTATAGACGTTGGGGCGGGCGGACACTAAGATGGAATAGGCCCGCTAATATGCCCAATGTTCCTGCTGCAATATGATGAGAGGCTATTCCTCCCGGAACAAAAGGATCAAAACCTTCCACACCCCATGCTGGATTTACAGATTGTACTTTTCCGGTTAGCCCATAAGGATCAGACACCCATATTCCAGGACCATACAATCCTGTTACATGAAAAGCACCAAACCCAAAACAAGCCACTCCTGAGAGAAATAAATGAATTCCAAAGATCTTGGGCAAATCTAAAGAAGGTTTTCCTGTACGTTCATCACAAAATATTTCTAGATCCCAATACACCCAATGCCAGATAGCTGCCAAGAAGCACAAGCCAGAAAACACAATATGCGCTCCAGCCACACCTTCATAACTCCAAATACCCGGATTCGTTATAGTTCCTCCTGTAATACTCCAACCACCCCATGAATTGGTTATTCCTAAACGAGTCATGAAGGGTATAACGAACATACCTTGTCTCCACATTGGATCGAGAACAGGGTCAGAAGGATCAAAAACTGCTAATTCATAGAGAGCCATCGAGCCGGCCCAACCAGCAACCAAAGCTGTATGCATTATATGGACAGCCAGCAAACGACCGGGATCATTCAATACGACGGTATGAACACGATACCAAGGCAAACCCATGGAATACCCCCTTAATCAACGAAAGATAGACACTATGTAACTTTATTGCACTGGAAAAAACTATGTTCTGGACCTCCCTTTTTTCAGTGGATTATCTCGGAGAAAGGATTCCATTTTTTTTTAGTATTTTAGTCAGAATGTCACAATTCTGTTTGTAGGAACAAAGAGAAGCAGATCTATTCTATACCAGATAAGTACCAATACGCAATGGGAGGTTGACTCCATTTTAGATGAGCGAATGCATACGGATTTGTTCATCATTCAAAGAGCCTATTCGTAAGAATTTTACTTTATTCATTTTGTCTTCTTTTTTTTTTATGTTATGAACTTATCGAATCCGCGCAAATAACAAATAAAATAAAACAAAAAAATAAAGAAAATAGAAAAAAGAATAAAATAAAAGCCAATATCCAATATAATATTATTAAAACAATAAATTCATATAATATTATAAAGACAATAAATTCATTGTTACGCTTTCACATCAAAGTGAAATAGAGTACTTCATTTTTTTTTATTTCATTTAATGCCTATTGGTGTTCCAAAAGTCCCTTTTCGAAATCCCGGAGAGGATAGTTCAAATTGGATTGACGTATAGTGCGACTTGTCAGAGACATTGGGTCATTATGGGATTTCCCCGTTCTCTACCCCGATCGAGATATCCTCTATTTCACCAAAGAAGGATTGATTAAATCATCCAAAAATTAGAGCGTGAAGTGGCAATAAAGTTCAATTAGATCTATGCTTTGGAGGTATTCAGATTAATATTATCAATTAGAATAATTTATGGTTAGCTTGTTTGGAACAATAAAATGAAGTATCCAGGCTCCGCTTAGAAAAACCCCATTAGTACTATATCCATGATTACTATTTGTATCATATTCTATTTATATATTTTATAAATTAGAAATTAGAAATCGGAGTAATTTCAAACTACAAATCATAATCAATCGAATAATTTGATAAATACGTCAAATATTTTGTGGAAGACGTGAAATGAATTGAAAAAAAGGAAGTTGTAGCAAAAAGAAATGGTATTGGGGGCATTTGCCCTATATGTGCAAATCCAAATCGGGCAGATCTTTACTCGGAGTAGAGCACAAACCTAAAAGAATTAAAGAAGCCCACTCAGGAACAAGAGAATGTTATCGTGATTTGAATTGGATCCCGATGAAAGAATACATCAATGAGAAGTTAGTTTGATAAGTTTAATGAATTTTTTTTTATTATTTTATTTATATTCTTTATAGGTAAATAGGTAAACGGGTAAAAAAACCATTTTTCTTGAAACTTTCTTGAAAAATGGAGGAAAAACCCCTTCGTTATTCGTTAAATGGGATCTACATATTGATTCTTTTTTTCGCAATTTTTGATGAACCGTATGCATTAAAAGGTGCATGTACGGTTCCTAAGGGATAGAATTTGATCCTAATCAACCGACTTTATCGAGAAAGATTACTTTTTTTAGGTCAAGATATTGATAGTGAGATCTCGAATCAACTTATCGGTCTTATGGTATATCTCAGTACAGAAAGTGAGATCAAAGATTTGTATTTGTTTATCAACTCTCCTGGCGGATGGGTAATACCCGGAATAGCTATTTATGATACTATGCAATTTGTGCGACCAGATGTACAAACAGTATGCATGGGATTAGCCGCTTCAATGGGATCTTTTATTCTGGTCGGAGGAAAAATTACCAAACGTCTAGCATTCCCTCACGCTTGGCGCCAATGAGTTTTTATTTTTTATTTTATTTCAAAGAAAAAAAGAAAGCTATGCCTTCGCCATATGAAATATGAATATTAAGTAATAATAGCATGGCATTTCGAATTCAATATAAGAAATTTTTTTTATTTCGTTTTAACATTAGATTATGTATTGAAAGAGTAGTATGAGATATTAAGGGCAGTTCCGATTTTATCTTATTTATCGGGAGCCTATTTCAGTGTCACAAACTTTTTTTTTTGTTTTCACACCAGAAGGTTCTTAAATGCTATTTATATTATTATAAATTATGAAAGAGGACAAAAAAAAGATTATATTCTTTTTTTCATTTTTTTTTCAAATAAAAAAAAAGAAACTTTGGGATTGCTAAATCACCGATGAAATAAAGCAACGGAGCCACCATAGTATTTTGTTTTTATTAATTCCTCCCAAGGAAAGGGTGGTCATTGTATCATTTACCGACCGAGGCTTTGTAGACTCTCTATTTTTCTTCGGTAAAAGTGAATTCTCTTGTAGAGCCGTATGCAATGCGCAAGCAATGCCTGTACGGTTGTTCAATTCTATTATTATCTTATATCATCAGGGTAATGATCCATCAACCTATAGCTGCTTTTTATGAAGCACAAATAGGAGAATTTGTCCTGGAAGCGGAAGAACTACTGAAACTGCGCGAAATCCTCACAAGGGTTTATGCACAAAGAACAGGCAAACCCTTATGGGTTGTATCTGAAGACATGGAAAGGGATGTTTTTATGTCAGCAGCAGAAGCCCAAGTTCATGGAATTGTTGATCTTGTAGCAGTTGCATAAAAAATAGCAGGAATTTCACACAAATCACGATTTGAGATTTTAGTTTCTTACCATTTTAGTTTCTTACCGAGGTTTCATATTCTATATTCTATTAATTTGAATTTTATTAATTTTAATAAAATATTAAAATAGAATAGGAATATAGAAAAAATTCATAATCATCCGGTTAGGATCGATCTAAACCAGCCCATTATGCATACGATTCAACATGCCAACTATTAAACAACTTATTAGAAACACAAGACAGCCAATCAGAAATGTCACCAAATCCCCCGCTCTCGGGGGATGCCCTCAGCGCCGAGGGACATGTACTAGGGTGTATGTGCGACTCGTTAAGATTTCAGATTGTGGGTTGGGACAAAAGAAAAAATTTTTCCACTATCCGTGATCAGTACCGATGAATAGGATAGAATGGAAGACTCTCCTTCACTCTCTTAAACGAAAAAAAAAAGATCTAGAATATGCTTCTATTGTGTATCAAATTTATGGTTTCTATTGGTGCAAATTCAATTACCTCAATTTTCAATTAAAAATGCGAAAGAATTCCCTATTGGTAGCAAATGATTATCTGTTAAGCAGGGCAAATCTTATTAAAATTAAAAAACCGAAAATGGATGCCTCTACTCTTGCAAGAACGGACTAACAAGGTCAGCTAATCAGCTAATCCACATAATTAAATACCGTTACTGTAAAAGCGGATCTCGTTGTGAAAGACCTACTACTGGGGAATTCATGGGTAGAGCCCAAAAGTGTAAACTGTACAAGTTAACAATAGCATTGATTCGATCAAGTAAGGGGCTCCGGTGTATAGAGAGGACCTCGCCGTTTAAGAAATAACCATAGAAACGATGGAACCCACTATTTATTTATCCATTTCTATTTACTACTTATTTTTATTTACTATATTTTTGTTTGATACCCAGTACCAATAAAATTTCTTATTTCAAGGCGAAATGCTTATAAAAAAAAGAAAAAATAGTGGTTGGGAAGGTTAGAGTAGCAAAAGCCGTTGGAATTATTATTTTATACATTGGAATAATCCGTTTTGTTAGTCTAGAAAAGGGAAAAAGAATAACTGAAAGAAAGGAAATCAATTAGTTATTTACCAAAGTTTCGTTTATTCAATGACCAGAATTAGACGAGGATATGTAGCTCGGAGACGTAGAACAAAAATTCGTTTATTCACATCAAGCTTTCGTGGGGCTCATTCAAGACTTACTCGAACTATTATTCAACAAAAAATAAAAGCTTTGTTTTCGGCCTATCGGGATAGAAATAGGCACAAAAGAAATTTTCGGTGTTTATGGGTGACTCGTATAAATGCAGCAATTCGCGAGAATGAGGTATCCTGTAGTTATAGTAGATTAATAAACAATCTGTACAAGAGACAGTTGCTTCTTAATCGTAAAATACTTGCACAACTAGCTATATTAAATAGGAATTGCCTTTATCTGATTTCCAATGACATGATAAAATAAGGAGATTGGAAAGAATCCTTCGGAATGTTTGACTTTGACATGGAATTGCTTGGAAAATGAATTCCGGGAAGGTAGAATAGAAATAAGTATAATAAAATATGATCATAATACATAATATGATCAAGTAGTCAAACTGAACAAAAACATTCAATAAAAAAATATTTATCAATAATTCAATAAAAAAATATTTATTTTTTTACTTTATCCCCAATTCTTTTTTTTTACGACACGACAATTAAATCCGGATTCCTGGATTTTTATCGAACAAAAAATCAACCGACGTTTGAGTTCGGATTGAAATTTTGATTCAATTGAAGAGTAAGCCTATTTTTTTCTGGTTCTAAGACCCGTAGTTCTAGCGACCAACTCGTTTTTTTCAAATTGTCTTTCATTATTAAGAAAGGGTAATGAAGATAAAATACGAGCTTGTTTTATAGCAATAGTAATTAATCGTTGTTGTTTTAAAGTCAATCTATTCACCCGTCTAGATAATATTTTTCCTTGTTCACTAATAAATCGACTAATTAAACTCATGTTTCTATAATCAATTCGATCCCCCGATCCAATCGGGGGCAGACGCCTACGAAGAGATCGCTTGGGCTTAAGAAAAAGTCGCTTGGATTTATCCATGGCTTGTTTATTTTATTCCTTTTTTTCGCGAATCCTATTTCCTTTGATCGGATCAAAAATGCTAATGATTTCGAATTAAGAAATAGGATTTTGCTTATTTCTATTTAAATATATATATTAACATATGATATGCTAATATATGATATGTCAATATGTCATTTTTCATCTTCCTTGTAAAAGTCACACGCAGTTGATCGATTCCATCTATTTCTTTATCTCCCCGTGAATTGTATGTTTGTAACAATAGGGACAGAATTTTCTCAACTCCAATCGACTAGGCTTATTGTGTCGATTCTTTTGAGTAATATATCTAGAAATGCCTATTGATTTCTTATTAACACTCTTTCGAACACAACTAGTACATTCTAAAATAACCCTTATTCGGACGTCTTTACCATTGGCCATGAACCTCCTTTTGGTTTTTATTCACTCAACTCTTCTATTTTCCTATCCGAAACGAAGAAGAAAAGAAGGAAAAAATACAAGTTACTAACTTGAAATCAAATTATGAAAGATTTTGTTGCAACCAATATAGTAAAAGTAAAAATAAGTAATACAATGATTAAAAATTCTATTTACATTAGAAAGAATAGAAGTACAGTCTTTTTATTTTATTTCAACTTCTTGTATGATACTGTTGCCCTAACCGCATTTCCACTTCTGTTCTCTTAATTTAATTAAAGATTTAATTAAAGTAAATTTACTTTTTAATTTACGTGAAGCTTGAACCCAGTTCCGTGTTTGGCTGAGGTTGAATCCACTTTTATTCTTTCTCTTTTCTAACTTATTCGAATTAGAAAAAAGGGGGTAGTAGCCAGAGATATTTAATTGTGTCTCTAATTTTCTTCACCCCCCCCCCCCGTGTTAATAACTAGAATGAAAAAAAAGGGAATGTCAAAGCATCCGGAAAAAAACGATTGATCTCTATCAATAGACCTGCTAAAGACCCGAACCATAGAGTACTTATTACTGGTGCTACGGATAGATATGTTTTTAGATCTCGCATAAAAAATTCTCCTTCTGTATTCTTTATTGTAATACATAACGGCAATACATATATGATCAGATGTATATATATAGTTAAATTAAAGGACACTCGCATTTGTTTTGTACGCGGAATTCTTAATTCAAATTGAGAAATGTACAATAATTTGATAGATAAGATTTTCCTCTTCTTTCAAAATACGTCTCTTTCCGTCCGGGCATTCACGAAATTTACGGCGGATTTCGTATTTTTTTTCATATGTATATAAGTTTATTATTATATGTATTATATGTTATATGATATGAGACAAAAAAAAAGAAGAAATGAAAAGATAAGTTATGTATCTCAATGGAGAAAATATGGAGAAAGTGAAATGAAATAAATATGTGGAAAACAAGACAGGGATTCTCTACAATGACATTGTAGACCAATTGAAAGGGATGTAGCGCAGCTTGGTAGCGCGTTTGTTTTGGGTACAAAATGTCACGGGTTCAAATCCTGTCATCCCTACTTATTACTTCGCCTCTGAGCAATACAATAACAAGGGATCAATTGAGATCAATTAAAATTGGACATACCTAATCATAAATTAATATGATATGCTTTATATCATATTATTATTTATATATATATTTATATATATTTCTATATAATAATATAGAATATAGTTTCTATATGAGATAGTATAGGCATTCAAGATGTAGTGGAGTAAAAAAAAAAAAAAGAATCTTTTTACTTACAGCTTTCTTTTTTGTAATAAATTTTTAATAAAAAAGTAATAAAAAAGCGCTCTTAGTTCAGTTTGGTAGAACATGGGTCTCCAAAACCCAATGTCGTAGGTTCAAATCCTACAGAGCGTGAGCCCATTCTTGTTTTGTTAAGTCAAAAATTTTAGGGAAAAGCTTGAACAGCAATCTTAATTTGACCTCCTGTGGATTAAAAAACGGAGGAGGTCAAAAAAAAGGGTATTAATTAATCACAGATCCAACTGGTCACCACGTCTATATTGTAAATAAGCAGTTACGAATAATCCAGCCAAAGTAATAGGAATTAGACCTAAGACGATTCCAAATAGAAAAACTTCAATCATTTCAATTTGTTTGAAAAGAGAAAAAAGGAGGTAATATCTATCTTTAAATATTAATCCATATTGCCCATAAATCTCAATAACCAAGAATTGGAAATTGACACGGTAAGGAACTAGAAAATGGAATACTGCAAAAAAAAAAAATTCTATTTTTTTTTTATGAATTGCTCATTGAATTAATTTCAAATAAGTCGTATCTTGTTCAGACTAATAAATATAACTAAAGTTATAGTTAAAGCTACTAATAGAAAACCAAAATAACTAGTTAGAGTGGGCATGAAGGAGCTAAATAAACTATTTTTTTTATCCATATATTTGTAAAATACTTTCCTAAATTCAATTTTTGAAAGATACGAAGATAAGCAAAAATACCAATCGAAAGCTTTTTATTTATTAATCATTTATCAATTATTATCATTATAGATTATAGACAGCACTAAAAAAAAAAAAAGAGCAATATTAAAGTAGAAAAAGAAATCAACTGATCATCTAAAAATCTACCTATCCTATCTCCGAATCAAAAGATTAATTGGACAACTCTTGAGAAATAAAAGAACAAACTAAATTGAAATATTAAAGAAATATTAAAATAATAATTAATAATATATTAGAAGAACTGTGTTGTATAACTTCAGTCAAAGAAACTTTCTTTGAATCAAATCACTATGGAAATCGCTACGGACTAAAATTGGAAAATCATTTCTATGTTGATCACTTCTTTTAGTTTATTTATTTATTTTTTATTTATTTGTATCGAATCCATTTTTTTTTAGATTTTAGAACAAAAAGTAACCCTTTAATTTTATTTTGATTTTGCTTTATAATATCTTTTACTTTTTTTTTCTTTCCATATTTTCCCTATTAAAAAAAAAAA